TAATTTTCTCATTATGAACAAATCCAAAATCTTTGTAGACATAACCAATCATTAGTTCCCAACCATGGGGCGAATGGAATCCGATACATAAATCAGTTAATAAAAGAATAGAAAAAGCTTTTATTGTGTCACTTAAATTATATAGAAATTCTTGAACCCACGAGTTAAGAATAAGAAGTTCTTCATTACCTAGAATTGAATAAGCACTTAAAATAATGAAACAGATTATATTTGTCGAGAAGTGCAAAATCGTATGGATATGATCCTCATTGTTTATCTTTATCAATTGGATCGTTTCTTTGTGGATTCCTATATGAGCCCTTTGCAACCCTATTTCCGGGTATTCTTTTATTATTTCGTCCAATAGTAAGAGTTCTTCTAATTCGATGAATTTTTCTAGAATACTCTTTTCTTGCATATCAGTCAAAAACGTTTCGGATTGTGTAGTATTCCACCAATCAGTAACCCAAGATTCAACACTTTTTTGAAATGAAAGAGAAACCCCCCAAGGCAAAAATACTATAGATATAACAGCAAGAAAAGGGAGAAATGCTTTCTTTTTTTTCCATTTTTTCATTTTTGTGAACTCGTCTCATTCTTCGAATCTATCCGCTGCAATCTACTTACTGTTTTTATTAAACATAAGTTCTATTCTAAGGCATCGAACCCCGGAATCTATCTTTTTTTTTTCCTTTCCGATTATCAATCTAGCACGAATATAGAATAAGAAAGAGTCGAAAGAAATAATAAAAATCTTGTTTACAGATAATCTAATTGATACAATTTGAAACTGCTTCGCGTTCTCGATGAATGCTAAAGTGAGACTTAAAAAAAAACAAACACTTCAAGGAATAGTATTCCGATTTTGACTTTAAAGAACTCCCCTTTTCGTTTTTTATTTATAAAAGTATTTTGATTTGCTATTTCATTTCAAAATCAAAATACTTCAATTGGTACGCGCAAAAAAGAGGCCAATTTGGAAGCTTTTTGCTCAATTTCAACCAGGGTCAAATTCTCATCAGTACGTGTCAATGGAATGGCTCCCTGTCCTTTGATTTCCATATAAAGGATACAACGAGGATAAATGCCTTCTTTAATTTCGATTCTGATCGACTGAATATCCTTCATACGGAATCGTAGGAAAATGCGACGCTTTTTCCCAGGAAATCCCCAACGAAAAATACACACTATTCCTTCGTTTAAATCGAATCGATCATAGCCACTCCCCACATTCCACGAAATTGTGCACCACAAATAGGAACTAATAAAGAGACCCGCGATCCCGTAGAAGGACATCACGATCCCTTGTGGCAAAAAAATGATTTGCTCATATGGAACTAAAGATATAAAATTCTTACCGAGATAGCTGGAAGTTCCAACTAAGACGAATCCTAATGAACCTAAAAAAAGGATCAAGGCCCAGAAGAAATTACTTAGTTTTCGAGACCCCACTATACGTTCTATCCATATATGTTCGAATCGCCAACTCATATTAGATCTAGTTGCATTTTTTTTTATTGGACTGGAGAACCCTTTTGTTTCTGAAGTAACTCTCATCAACTAGTGCCATTCGCATGGAACCCTTTCCTTTAGAAAAACTCGGAGTAATTCGTCGAATGGGGTAGGTATAAAATAAAAAAAAAAGAATATCACTTTTTAGGATCTTCGAGAAATATCTACATATATAGAAATATATACATATATAGAGATGGATCGACTTTCCGTTTCAGACATCTGCTTCTGCTTCGCTTCCAATCTATTTTCAAATAATTCAATATTTATTTCCCTATATTGATTGTTTGTATATTTTGAGCATCTATTTACGGAGATATAAGAGCTGCGTCATTTAGGCCCCCCTATGTTAGGGTATAACATACTTTACTAAATGCACATGCTATCTCTAAGTCTTGAAAAAAAAATAGATGAGATTTGAACCCATCAGATCTACGAAATCTTGTTTTTTTGAACATGAAGAAATAACGAAGCCATTGCAATTGCCGGAAATACTAGTCCTACTAACGGCACAAAAATAGAGGGTAAGCTGTTGAGAGTTGTCATAGAATGGGTACCTCGATTGAATATTTAGACCTGGTATTACTATAAACATATCTTATACTAATTCTTAGTAGTATTCTATACTACTTCGTATATCTAAGTGAGTATTCTATATAAATAATAATACAACTAATAGAATAGAAATCAAATTCTTAGCGATATTATTATCTATTATTATCAACTAGAAATCAAAATGAAATAATGAAATAGAAAATAGAGAAATTCACGAGATTAAATAAATAGAAATTAATTCAATCCAACAACACCAGTTTTTAGTAAGAAAATAGGGACTTAGGAGGAGATTCGAGTAGAAAGAAAAGATACTCTATATCGATATTTTCGATTTTCTCTATTTGAATTCGCGATACATACGCAACAAGAAGGAAAGACGACCCGCGTTTTCTTTTTCGTGCCTAATTGGAATTTCACAGAAAAAAGAATTTTT